CTCAAATCACGGATTTTTAGAAAATCCATCTTATTTTCATTCAACTGCTACAAGATCAACAATTCCATAAGCTTGGGCTTCTGTTGCTGACATAAAAACATCTCTTTCCATGTCTTCAGATACAACCCATAAGGGTTTGCCCGTTCTTTGTACATAAACCTTTGTGAGGGTTTCGCGTAGTTTCAGCAGTTCTTCCGCTTCCAGGACAAATTCTCCCGTTTGTGCCTCATAAAAAGAACTAGCAGGTTGATGGATCATTACCCTGATGATATAACAGTTCTCTATCTCGCGTGATGAAACGAAGAGAAAAGAAAGAAAGATAAAGAATAATAGGAAAAAAAAAGATAGAATTGAACAACCGTACGGGCATTATCTTTTGTGCATTGCATACGGCTCTACAATAAAATTGACCCTTACCTTCCATTGAAGAAAGAGAAAAATAGAATCTATCAGACCCAGATGGATAAATGATCAAATTGCCACCCTTCCTTTCAGAGGAGTTAAAAAATACTATGATGGCTCCGTTGCTTTCTATTTTGAAATTGATTCTTTTTTTTGTCTTTGATTCAGCAATCCCAAAGTTTCTTTTTGATCCAATCAAATAAGGAAAAATCTTGTTTTTTTTTCGCCCTCTTTTTTTATAACATAAATATTGTTAAGAGTCCTTCGATGTGAAAACAAAAAAGTTTGTGACGCTGAACTGGACTCCCGATAGATAAGAGAAATCGGAAATACCTTTTATCTCATACTACTCTCTCGATACATAATCGAATCTTTTGAAAAAAAAAAACAAGACAAAAATTTTGCATATCGAATTCGAAGTGCCATGCTATTATTACTTAATATTCATATGGCGAAGGCATAGTCTTCTTTTTTCTCTCAAATAAAAAAAACCTCATTGGCGCCAAGCGTGAGGGAATGCTAGACGTTTGGTAATTTCTCCTCCAACCAAGATAAAAGATCCCATTGATGCGGCTAATCCCATGCATATTGTATGGACATCTGGTCGCACAAATTGCATAGTATCGTAAACAGCTACTCCAGGTATTACCCATCCGCCAGGAGAGTTTATAAACAAATACAGATCTTTGGTATCATCCTCGATACTGAGATATACCATAAGACCAATAAGTTGATTCGAGAGCTCGCTATCAACTTCTTGGCCTAAAAAAAGTAATCTTTCTCGATAAAGTCGGTTGATTAGGGTAAAATTGTATCCCTTAGGAACCGTACATGCACCTTTTGACGCATACGGTTCAAAAAATAATTGCGAAAAAAAAAGAATCAATGTATAGATTCAAGTCCTCTTTCTTTGTTCCTATTCTTTTTTCATAGCAGGTTTTTTCTGACTTCTAATGAAAGGACTTTTTCTTCGATTTTTCAATAAAGACGAATTTGAACTTCTTTCTTCCTTATAATAGAAAAAAAGTCACTAAACTTATCGAATTAACTTCTCATTGATGTATTGTTTCATCGAGATTCAATCCAAATCACGATGGTATTTTCTTGTTCCTGAATGGGTCTCTTTCATCTTTTTAGGTTTATGCTCTACTCCGGGTAAAGATCCGCCCGATTTTGATTTGCACATATAGGACAAATCTTCCCATTACCATTTCTTTTTGTTATGACTTTCTTTTTTTTTTCAATTCATTTCATACCTTTCACCAAGTATTTAGTTTGAGATTCCCTCGCTTGACAAATAGGATCTCTTTACAAATACCAAACAGGAATCATTTATGATACAAGTAGTAATCATAGATATATTACCAATTGGGTTTTTTCTAAACGGAGCCTGGATACTTCATTTTTTAGTCCAACCAAGCCAACCATAAATTATTCTAATTGATAATAGTAATGTGAATCCCCCCAAACAATGGATCTAATTGCGCTTCACGCTCCAAATTTTTGATGATTCAATTTATCTTTCTTGGGCGAAACAGAGGATATCTCGATCGGGGGAGAGAACGGGGAAATCCCATATGACCCAATATATCTGACAAGTCGCACTATACGTCAACCCAAGCTGCATCTTCCTCTCCAGGACTTCGGAAAGGTACTTTTGGAACACCAATAGGCATTAATTGAAAGAAAAAAGAACTAAGTACTATATTTTACTTTGATGTGGAAACGTAACAACAAATTTTATTGTCTTTATAATATTGGTTTTATCGTATTTATTTTATCCATAGATTAGAAAAATTCATAAAGAAAGACAAAAGAAGAAATAAAGGAAAATTTTGACGAATAGGGCCTTCTAATGAGGAATAAGGAAGGACACATTTACTGATAGAAAATGGTATCAACCACCCATTGCGTATTGGTACTTATCGGGTATAGAATAAATCTGCTTCTCTTTGTTCCTACGAATAGAATTGTTTCATTATTACCAATAGAATAGAACAAATAGTAACCCTTGTTCAGTGGATTATTTCAGAACAAGGGGAGTCCATAGAATAGTCATAGTATAGCTTTTCCAATGCAATAAAGTTACGTAGTGTCT